TGATTTTCTTTTAAAAAAAGGGAAATGGATTTTTTTTTAATAATGAGACTATTTGAATTCCAATACTCGTAGAGAAGAAATCGCAATAAATGCAACGAGGGAGCATCTTGTATCCAAGAGTAAAGGATTTGAACCAAAATTTCCAGATGGGTGGGGTGGGGTATTAGTATATCTAACACATGATTTAAATGTGATAATTTATCCTCGAAAAAGGGAAATGTTGAATGAATAGATCGTAAATTATGAAATTTTATTATTTCTTTTTCTTTTTGGGAGGATACTAATCGCAGTGAGAAGGGAATTTCCACAATGACTGCAATCCCCCCCGATATTATTTGATAATAAAAATTATTGTTGTGCCCAACGAATCGATTTTGGTTAGAATCATTAACTAAAAGAATCAAATGATTCTGTTGATGCATTCGAGTAATTAAACGTTTCACAATTAGTGAACTGGATTTATTGTCATGACCTAAATTTTCCATGGATTCATAAAGAATCAATCCATTAAAAGCATGATCATGGGCCAGTGCGTAGATATATTCTTGAAATAGGAACGAATATAGGAGGTATTGTTGCCGAAATCCATAGACTTCTAAATATCTTTGTAATTCCTTCATTTGAAATGACATTTTAACCTAATGGGAGATTTCTTGAGTTATCAAAGAATACATAGGGCGATAGGTCAGAACAAGGTATATAGTAAGAAAAGAATAGATACCCCGGAGTCAGGAAGAACAATCAACAGACCCTATTTCCATCCAATTTGTTTGTGTTCGTTATAGTTACAAGAGATGGTTAGAAATCCTTTATTTTTGCAACCCGATCACTCTTTTGACTTTGGAATAATGAATTTTGATCAGTATACTGTTTCTTCTACACATTTGTCTCTACTACATAATAGAAAACAGTTAGGATTCATGAAAAAAGAGGAATCGATGATCCACTAAAAGAGAACCCTTTACCACATATGGCACTAATCCATTTTTAACGATTAATTAGATTGGGTAATCATTCGAACCGAATTAAGAACAAATGGAAGCTCGTTGCTTTTTGTTTCCCGATAATTGGAGCCATAGGACCCTATCCATTTATTCATTCGACCCAACTGTGAATTGATTTGATCCCTTTCTAATAAAAGAATCAAAACAAGATTTTTTACCGGTCCGGTAAGTATGAAGTATTCTAATTCTAAGAGTTCTCCATTGATACGACATGCTGTTTTTTCCATTCATTCCCTTTCAGGATCAGTCGTGGTCTTACAAACTCTACCAATGGTATGGACGAATCTGTTGCTTCATCAAAATGTGTAAAAGATCATAGTCGCACTTAAAAGCCGAGTACTCTACCGTTGAGTTAGCAACCCTTAGAAACTTAGAAATAAGATGTGTAGATACGGTCGGAATCCAAAATAAATGAAAATGAACGGAGATCCAATTAAAATACAACTGATTCTGGAAAAAATATAGAAAAAATGAAAATAGAGTGTGAGAAGTCTATCCACTTTTACATCTATTTTTTTTTTTTTTTTTTTTTCATTCTATTAACTAAGATACTTCTTATGTGACCGCGAATTTGATAAATTTCTCGTTGGAGTGAAATAAAGAAACAAACTTATGGAATAGTGGATAAATAGGTGTATTTATCAAAGATCCAATTATATTTGTTGGATACACCATTGTCAATATGGATTAAATTTTGAAAAAAAAAAAACTTGTGTTGGAGTGGCACTACATATATATAGATAAGAAATTAAGTGTCAATGGGAGAATAAATAATGAAAAATCCGGGAAAAGTATTGGGTTTATTCAATGGAGGTACAATAAAAAAGATTGACCCTTTCTTTGTTGGTGGAGTCCTAACGAAAATAATCCGATTAAGGGGATCCTAAAATTTTCCAGTTATTTCATATATTCACTCCATTTTTTTGGATCTGTCTCATATTCATATAAATAGAAGATCTTTTTCTTATTGTTTTATGCTATGAGGTCATGTGGGAACAACAATGCATAGAACAATAAAAAAAAAAAAAAAAAAATGGTGTACAAATAATTAGGCTAGATATTTTGCATCCCCCTCTTTTTATTTCATAAATGTCATTTGATTAATTGAAAGTTCCCTAAATACCTCCCCCTTCTTTGAAATGGAATGAACAGTTTCTGTGGGTTGAGCACCCTTTTCAAGGAAATATAGAATAGCAGGAACATTTGAATAAGTTTGGTTCTTTATCGGATCATAAAAACCCACTTTGCGAAGATCTCTTCCCTCCCTTCGGGATCGAACATCAATTGCAACAATTCGATAGATGACTCATTGGGATAGACACAAATGAACAACCTCCCCTAGAAACGTATAAGAGGGTTTCTCCTCATACGGCTCAAAAAAGAATGATTCAAATTTATGTATTATATTGGCAAATGGATCCACAAAATCATCAATTAGATGATAATTCGAGTCGTTTTTTTTTTTTTTTTCTTTAGGAAGTAAGAAAAAAAAAAAAAAAAAAATGTCATTCATACTCCTAACTCAAGTTGGGTAATTCTCAAAGAGATCTAAGGGAAATCCTTAATAATTTATTGAGCCGTCTATAACCTGTTTTGTTTGTCTCGACTAAAATCCATTTTTTTTTTTTCACCATTTGAATCTAGTTGTTGAGACAATTGAAAACAGTGTTTCCTTGTTCCGGTATCCTTTATTTCATTTTCTCTTTTCTTTGAATCATTGGGTTTAGACATTACTTCGGTGATTCTTAATTGTTTCAAAATGGCAGCAACATGCCCTTTGTTATTTCGTTCTATAGAAACGATGGATTTCCCTATTATACACTTTTTATTCCAATAGTTTTCTCAATTCCGACAATTTTTTTTTAGAACTTGCTTGATCCTTTCCATTTTTATACCGAAGATATACTTACGAAGTTGTTCCAACTTATTGATTGACATTAACCCTAGATCCTTCCCTCTGCTAAATGAATCCATTTTTTTTGCTCGAGCTCCATCATGTACTATATTACATAGTATTTGATTACAACCCCCAATTCATTAGGGACCAGTGGAATATAACAAATTATGTCGAGTCGAGAGCATCTTCATTAATATATAAAATGGTGGGTGCAAGAATCCACAGCCGATAATGTCCTTCAAGTCGCACGTTGCTTTTTACCACATCGTTTCAAACGAAGTTTTACCATAACATTCCTCTAATTTTGGACTGGTTGGTATGGAATTGATTCAATATGAATCATGAATAGTCATTGGCTCAATCAATATATTTGAATTTTGAGATGGATAGTTATCAAGGAAATCTCGACAAGAATCTAATTTCATCCCATATTTCATTAAATGAATAAAACACGCTTATAAAAAAAAATGGGAAATTAATATATGAAAATTGACCTCCCAATTGATCACTACATGGATTTCCAATTATTCATTGGATCAAAAAAAAAAAAAAAAAATAAAAGAAAAAAATATAGAGAAATTTTGTCCAAACAAAATAATCTGCTCCGTGTTCAAATTTATTGTTTGTTAATAAAATTCATATGACAAGGGTCTTGAAATTGATACCTTCCTATGAGGATGAACTCCTATTCATACGAATTCTCAGGGGATCATGAATCATACCAAAAACCAATTAAAGAGCATCTTCTTGTGTGATAAATGCCATCTTGTATTAAGTACAAGGTAAAAATAGGTCCATATCAATTCGTTGTTACTATTTTTATCTTGTAACATCCCAGGCTCAGGAACCTTACTTACAGCTAACAGCAACGAAATTCATATCAAGAGTCGCCTCCCATTTGGAATTCAGGATCCACAGAACATAGAATGAATTTTTTTTGTTTACTCTCTATTTATTTCCTTTAGCGAAGATAGAGACCTCTCTTTTGTTTCACATTTTTTTTTTTGTTGAATTTCACCTTGATCTTTGTCCCCATCCTTTCCCCATCCTACCTATATTTATTTTCATTAGCCCGTCGTGTATACTCACGCTGTTTGTGAGAAACAAAATAGAAAAGGAAGATATTATTTCTAAAAAATAAATCATTAGAAATCACAATGAAAATTTTGATCATATTGTATTCAGCATTCCAATCTTAAACAGAAGATTGTTTTTTTAACAATATCTGTTTTGATAGAATTGGTCTGGGACGGAAGGATTCGAACCTCCGAGTAACGGGACCAAAACCCGTAGCCTTACCACTTGGCCACGCCCCATTTTTATTTCCATTGGACACCAATAAACACTAATATGGTATTGGTTATTCGTCAATAACAATCCCAAATCTATAGGTTGTTTTTATAATTCCACATGTTGTTATGATTCTACACATGTGGAATTATAAAAACATGTGGATGTGGAATCCCAATCAATTTATTGATCATTATATATAATTCAATTAAGATATTTTATGTAAGGTATGATTCTTCTATTTTCATTTTAGAATAGAAGCTTGACCAGGGGAGTTCAAATAAAAAGAAAGATTTTGTAGCCTACTTTTCCTTCTTTCTTCTTTTTCCCCTTATATCAATAACCCAATAATAATCAAATTTTCTCCAAAAACAATTTGTTATGCTTAATATCTTTAGTTTGATCTGTCTTAATTCTGCCCTTCATTCGAGTCGCTTTTTCTTCGCCAAATTGCCCGAAGCTTATGCTATTTTCAGCCCAATCATAGATATTATGCCAGTCATACCTTTGTTTTTTTTTCTCTTAGCCTTTGTTTGGCAAGCTGCTGTAAGTTTTCGATGAGATCTTTAGTCTTAAAAACATTCATGATTTATTCGATAAAAAAAAAAAATGATATTCTAAGAATTGATAAGATCCAATAATGAACCCTCGAATCAAACATGGAAACTCTTTTGTATATCTGTGAAAAATGGGAATCGCCTCATTTCTTCATTCTGACCCTCGGTAGGTCAAAGACGCTATGTATGGTCCCTACAATCTCTAATTGTAGGTATTAGAGAAAATTTTGTTAACGAAAAATAAGAATCTTATTTACAAAAGAAAATTCCTTTGTTTTCTAGAAAACGCTTAATTTCTTTTATTGATGTCAATACGGAATATGTAGTGCAAAAATGGAGAATCTATTTCCCTATTTCTTCAAAAAATGATCTTGGAGATTGCGTAATGCTTACTCTCAAACTATTCGTTTACACAGTAGTAATATTTTTTGTTTCTCTCTTTATCTTCGGATTCCTATCTAATGATCCAGGACGTAATCCTGGACGTGATGAATAAAAAAATGAGAGGTCCTTGCTTGATTTACGCATTTTATTAGGATTTATCTTCTTTATTCCATACATTTAACTATGAGAAAAAGGGGAGGGGAAATCTCAAGCGATCAGAAGGAATGGAGAGAGGGGGATTCGAACCCCCGGTACAAATAACTCGTACAACGGATTAGCAATCCGCCGCTTTAGTCCACTCAGCCATCTCTCCCATTTTTAAATGGGAATTCCTATGTTATGCATGAAGTAAAGTAAGTAAAAATGGATGAAACTGTTTCCTTATCTTTCTTTATTTTATAAATATAGACGAATTTGATCAATTATTCATTTTATTTAGATAACGATTCGAAGAACTCCTTGAATTTCGTCAAAAAAGTTCTTTCTTTTATTCCCCCGGCCTGGCCAGTACCCTAGCCAGGCCATTCTTTTTTTTTCTATGTTCCAATGAATCATAGATCAAAATGATCTATTTAATTGGAAAGCGAAAATAACTTGTAAGTTGCAACAAAAACAAGGCTATTTCCATTCATAGAAATATAGCGTAATTTATTATTATTTTTTGTTTTTCTTTTTAGAAATTTCCTTACTCGAATCAAAAAACATCTAAAAACATATATAGATATATATTATTTATTAGAATAGAACTCATATATTTTTTCAAAGCACATTGCATTGTTTGTTGAGATTTGAACACTCGAGTCCACAAACAAAACGATATGATTTTTTAACTCGATCCAATCGACCAAAATTCATAAGATTTAGCAGTGGAATGAATGGGCAAAGGAAAGGGGTAGCTTCAAAAAAGAAAAATGAAATTGTGAATTCTTGTAAAATTCCACTCATTTTTATGTTCTGACTTCAATGTCTCTTTAGGACCTGGCCTCTAAGTAATGACTCCACGATCCAATATATAGCTTGTTATTTAAATGAACTTTCTTCTCATATTTTTTCAAATCTCTCTGTCAGGACAAAACATGTCATTACTCCAATTTTTAGGATTTGGATCCTATTTAGATTTTGTTTCACTCCCTTGTTGTACGAATGGTCCATTCATATACAATAATCATATCGTAGCGGGTATAGTTTAGTGGTAAAAGTGTGATTCGTTCCATTCACAAGTGAAATAGATAAGGGATCCATCAGTTGGATTCCTATTCTGATCAAAAACTTTATTTCTTAAAGGGTTTAATCCCTTTCCTCTCAATGCTACGTTTAAGGAAGAATATGCATTCTCGTGATTTGTATCCAAAGCTGAAGTCAATTCCAAAAATGGAATAACAAAATTGGATTATGGAATTGCGAAGCATAATTTTTTTTTTTTTTAGTTGGATTAACCCTTCCAATTAAAGGAGTTTAAGTAAAGAATCCATGGATGATGATACAAAAATCGATTTCTAATCGTAACTAGAACTTCCCTTAAAAAAGGGGGGAGTATTGAAGCCAAATAGCTATTAAATGATGACTTTGGTTTACTAGAGTCATCAACTTATTTTAGCTCGGTGGAAATCAAATTATTTTCCTCGGGATTTCCCCAAGTAGAAATAGGGAACGAAGTAACTAGAAATCTGGGAATGATCCCTATTTTTAGAGGGATCATCTAGAAAGCAAATCGTTTTGAATGCATTCAGACGGAAAAGCTGACATAGATGTTATGGGCAAAATTTTTTTTATGTGAATTTCTATTTTTTATGACTATCTTTTATTTTTCCATAAATCGTAATTTTTTTTTAGTTTTGTTTCCATCTTAGATCTGGAAATCCCATAAAGGAGCCGAATGAAACAAAAATTTCATGTTCGGTTTTGAATTAGAGACGTTAAAAATGAGAAATCGACGTCTACTATAACCCCTAGCCTTCCAAGCTAACGATGCGGGTTCGATTCCCGCTACCCGCTTGATACAAAATGATACATGTATTGTTGATTTAGATATGTCCCTAAATTTTTTTTTTTTTTTCACACTTTCCCATTTCCGAAAGGAAATGGAATCAGATTGTATGTGAAAAAAAAAAAATCGAAATGAAAGCGTCCATTGTCTAATGGATAGGACAGAGGTCTTCTAAACCTTTGGTATAGGTTCAAATCCTATTGGACGCAATTTATTTCCATCTATTTTTTTAGATTGCTATGCCAAGAATCCTATTTAAAAAATATTCGAATTCAGAGACATTTTGAAACGATTTATCTTGTACTAAGAATGATCATTGATCAATTTATTTATTTTTGTTCCTGAAGTCGAAACAGTTCCATTTGTTCCAGAATAGCTTCC